TTGAGCAAACCAAGCCTCCGCCATTTCAGAATCTCCTTGTTGAATGGCCTGTTCTCCACGGTCGGAATAGGCGGGTCAATTCCCTCCCTGAGAACCGTACTTGAGAGTTTCCTACCTCATACGGCTCGACAACCAACTCTTTTGTTTTGGTGTACCAGTTTTTTAACTTTAACCCACTTTAACTTTATATCTACTTGAATGTCTAATTGAATGAGATTTCTTATAGATATTCATTCGGTTTTTCTTGGATTAAACAAAAGAGAGTAATTACATGAGTTTCAAACTTTCATTTTGATTTAATTAATATATTAATTAATCTAATAAGTTTTATCTTTTCTCCTACCTTCAGAAAAAAAAAGGCATGTCCACTGTTATTAGATATTAGAATTTTCTGAAAGGTAACTATCCCGCTTTCATATAAAAATTTATATAGAATCTTTGAAAAAGACTTTTTTTCATACTTCATAAAAAAGAAAAAGACTTACTGTCTTTAGGATCTGATGCTACACCGCTGCTCAATACCTTAGGGGATCCGCTCTATTACATAAGTAGATTCCTAAGATTTATCTCATATTATGATATAAATAAACAGCTCTTGTTGTATCGGTCCAAAACCTTTCGAATTGATCTTTACGGTGCTTCCTCTATCAATTAAATCTTTTTTTATCCATAGAAAAGAAAGTATTTAGGCATATCTAGTCTTCACTTCTTCGATCCATGAAGTTTATTTATTTGCTACAGCTGATAAAAAATCGTTTTGGACGATGCTTATGTAGAAAGCCCTTTTTTTGTTTCTAGTATTTCATTGACTAGCTGTTCGTTCGTTTTTTCTATAGTGGAGATAGTCGCACGTAATGACAGATCACAGCCATATTATTAAAAGCTTGTGGTAAAAAGGGGTTTCGTTCTAATGCCCGAAAATAATATTCTAAAGCTTTGGTATGTTCCCCATTACTTGTGTGGATAAGGCCTATATTATAGAGTATATAACTTCGATCATAGGGGTCAATTTCTAGTCGCATAGCTTCATAATAATTCTGTAATGCTTCCGCATAATTTCCTTCAGATTGAGCCGACATCCGTTACGGTCGTTATTCGATTTAACGAATTCTCCGTTTCAGAACCGTATGTGAGATTTTCATCTCATACGGCTCCTCCTTTAGGTGCATAATGAAAATAATAAATATATGGAAAAATTTGATGTCATTATGAACTAAGCGGGGCTAATGTTTTTACAAGAAATCCCTAGCCAACCTTCTTGTAAAAGATCTTTTCTTACTACCAAGTGGATTCATACTAGATAAAAATAAAAAAGGAAACTCTAACAATTTCTTTGTTCTCAACGCCCCTAAATTTCCAGGAATTAGTCACTTCAACAGTCTTCAATGGTTATACGGGTATCCAAAGTACGGACGAGATGGATGTTTATTGTTCCAACCATTTTAATTAGTCCCAATCCAAAAGAAGAAGAAGAAAGAAAAGGAATCATTTTGAAGAAAGTTTTCGTGTTGTTGATTTCTCGGCGTAGTGCTTCTTCCCCTGTGCCTCCTATTCGTATATTGTATTAGTATTGATTTGTAATACGGGAACCATAGGTAAAAACCTTTTGCTCAATACTAGAATTCACAATTGAAGCATCTAAGGCTGCATTAATCGTGGATACATGACAGAAGGGATTGCTTTTTTATATTATAAACTTCACCTTCAAAAGCGGAGATTTTTTTCAATACTCGTTTTTTTCTATTCCAAATCGGTGAGAAAAAAAAAAATAATGATAATCAAATCGCACCATCTCTGTAATAAGTAAATGCCTCTTTTTCTCCGGAAGTTGTCGGAATGACTCGTAATAAGATATCGGCTACAATTGTAAAGGTTTTATCAATAAAATTTCCATTTATACGCGATCTTGGCATAGGTAGTAATCCATTCTATAACTCTTTTTATTTCCTTTACCTTTTCTTTTGTGAGAAAATTTTCTCACAAACAAAGGAATTTTATAGTACGAACTAACATAAAAGCGGACTCGTTTTTTATAAAAAATATTCTATCTACTTCCAATTTTTCCGGTCAAAAAAGGTATCTATTAACCATAATCTAAAAAACGATGAATAACTCGCTATTCACCCAGGTACTCAGTCATAATCCTGATGTCGGAGAGATGGCCGAGTGGTTGAAGGCGTAACATTGGAACTGTTATGTAGACTTTTGTTTACCGAGGGTTCGAATCCCTCTCTTTCCGTACTTTCAACTAAATCACCAATCTTACGTGATTGACCACAATGTATCAAATCAAATAAAAAAGAATAGATATAAAATCTACATTTCTTTGATATGTAAAATGCTGGGAAGAGCAAACAAGGGATCCAAACCTCCCTACCAATCTATGATACATGAATAGGAAAAAGATTCCCCGACAAAATCCCTTACCTTAAAGAGGGGGGAGTTGTCCGAACTCTTGTTTTTAGTTATTTTTTTTACTTAACTTAGGTTTTTTAAGTCTGTCGAGAGTAATATTCTACGACAAGCAATTCATTTATTTTCAAACCGACGCATTTCCTATCTATTATTTGATTAACTAACCCTTCATATTGGAATGTGTGAAGAGTCAGATGGTTTGGCAATTCCTCGGGGGCAGATGACTCAAGAAGATTTTGAACCAAAGTTCTAGAGTTTTGTTCATCCTTCACTGTAATAATATCTCGGGGTTTGCAGCGATAACTTGGTATATCAACTATATGACCATTAACTAAAATATGTCCATGGTTAACTAATTGGCGCGCTTGAGGAATAGTCAAAGCCATACCCAACCGAAAAAGGATGTTATCCAAACGCATTTCAAGTAATTGTAATAAAACTTGACCCGTTGACCCCTTGGCTTTTCCGGCGATACGAACATATTTAAGTAATTGGCGTTCTGTAAGACCATAATGAAAACGCAATTTTTGTTTTTCTTCTAAACGAATACGATATTGAGATTTTTTTCCGGAGCGTGATTGGTTTCTAAGATCGCTTCCTGCCCTAGGCCTTTTACTAGTTAGTCCCGGTAAAGCCCCCAGACGGCGTATTTTTTTAAAACGAGGCCCTCGGTAACGTGACATAAAAACTCCTTTTTTTATTGAAATTGTACAAAACTAAACAAAATTAAAACTGAACTAAATGATAATGATAAATGATGTAAAATCCACTCCAATAAACTATTGGAATACAAAGAGTCAGAAGATATATTCTCTCAATATACAGATTTTTTTTATTGTATATACAATATATATAAATCAATAAATCACAAAAATTTTCCTTTATTTTCTTGATTTATTTTGCAAAGATCTAACCTTTTTACCCAATATATATTTCTATATGGAAGTTTATATGACATAATATAAATGGCGTGGTAACTCTTGGAAAAAGGTGAAAGAAGTCTTTTCAATCTTCTTTGATTTTGAAAATACATTAAAAATAATGTAAAAAAACGAAAAACTCTGGAAAAGCCGGCTATCGGAATCGAACCGATGACCATCGCATTACAAATGCGATGCTCTAACCTCTGAGCTAAGCGGGCTCAAATAAAATAGTGCATACAAATTCACTAAACTACTAGATCGTATCAATTAACTATTCTATTCATATTTTTACTTATCTATTTAGAATTCATCATATTCTAGATATTCTAGAACAGAATATAGCTCAAATAAATAGTGACTATCGCTAAATAAATAAAACATAACCTTAATAAATTAATAGAATATAGCAATATATCGACTTTCTAATTTTGATTTCATGAGTTTCTAAATAATAAAATTAGACCGGAAAGCTTTTTTTTAAGTTAAATGATATCTGATTTGAAATTCTTGTTTTTTTTGTTCTAACCTCATGCTATTATTATTATTTTATACTTTTTGTCTTTTTATTTTATTTTTATAATTATTCGAATTATAAGTCTACTTCGTAAATTTAGAATATTTTTCCATTGCACATTGTAGAATTCTAAGTTTCAATAATGATCATAAATTTCTTTTCATGGAAGTAAAAAAAAACACACACGAATCGACCGTTCGACTATTTCTTCAAATTTAAGATAACGATGAGAAAAGGAAGAACATATATATGTTCTCTAATATATATAACCATATTGAATTGCAAATACAAAAATGATAGAATCTTTGTTGATTAGACTAAATAAATATGGATGGGGCTAAAAAAAATGAAAGAAGATACCAAAGAAATAAAAAAAGTATCTATATGTAATGAATGCCAAGGTTTCGGCATAAGAAAAAGTGGAAAGACATCATAATGAGATCCTAATCTCAAAGCAAAAAGGGGGATATGGCGGAATTGGTAGACGCTACGGACTTAATTGGATTGAGCCTTGGTATGGAAACCTACTAAGTGATAACTTTCAAATTCAGAGAAACCCTGGAATTAACAATGGGCAATCCTGAGCCAAATCCTGGGTTACGCGAACAAACCAGAGTTTAGAAAGCGGGATAGGTGCAGAGACTCAATGGAAGCTGTTCTAACAAATGGAGTTCACTACCTTGTGTTGATCAAATGATTCACTTCATAGTCTGATAGATCCTTGGTTGAACTTATTAATCGGACGAGAATAAAGATAGAGTCCCATTCTACATGTCAATACTGACAACAATGAAATTTATAGTAAGATGAAAATCCGTTGACTTTTAAAATCGTGAGGGTTCAAGTCCCTCTATCCCCAGCCCCACTCCCCCAAAAAGTCTGTTTGACACCTTACCCTTTTTTAGTTATTCAAGAATTCATTATCTTTTTTCATTCATCCGACGCTTTTACAAACTATAATTTGTTTTCTTATTATATACAAGTCTTGTGGGATATATCATACACGTACAAATGAGAAAGAAATATCGATTTGAATTATTTAGAATCTATATCATTTTTCATTTACTACTTTTGCGGTTCTTTTAATTGACATAGACCTAAGTCATCTAGTAAAATGAGGATGATACTTCGTTAATGGCCGGGATAGC